AATATGAAGCGCATGGATACAGGTTATTCCTTTGGAATGAAAGAGAATTCCGAATCCGCTTTGTCTACGAACAAGTAAGCTATAAGTCAGATCAAGTAAGTCAGAATATTCATTACAATATTCTCGGGACCTATCGTATATAAATAAATAAATGAAAATATCGTATATAAATAAAGAAATTCGAAATAAAGAAATATATCTCTATCTTATACTTAGGAGACGAACAAGGAAGCTATAAGTCAGAATATTCATTACATTACAATATTAATCTATATATATATACAATAAAATAGAGAATCAGATATTTCTATAGACGTAGTATAGGGTCCCATTAGCATGCATCCAGTAGGAATTGAACCTACGAACTCTCCAATTATGAGTTGGGCGCTTTAACCATTCAGCCATGGATGCTTAGTAGAGATCCTCGTACATGGTGAATAACCAAATTCCAATTGAAATGAAATCTGTATATTAATATTTCTATAGGGCGATTAGATTCGAATCCATATTATTTAAGAATCGATTATAATAAGATATATGATATACTTGACAATCACTATATAAAAAGGTAATAATATTTTTTTTTATAAAAAAAGAAGTTACATTATTATTTTTTATAAAAAAAGAAATAGAAGAGGAAAACCATCATAAAAATTTTTGTTTTACAAAGGTATGTTTTACAAAGGCATCAAGTCTCACAGATTTTGATTCTTCTGGCTTGTTTCTGTTTTTTTTTATATAAACTGGGTTGCAATAAAGCAAAAAATTTGCCGTCTTCTTTTGTTCGAAAAAGGGGATCCACGATATATGCTTGTCCGCAAATTCGGCTTATCTAAAAGAGTAGTTGATGTACTTTTTGATGAAGAAAGATTTATTTTTCTTAATAAATTAATCATAATGGTACTCTACACTCGCGAGGACCTCCTAGAAATAGAAGGTTTGGAAGAGAAAGATAAAGAGGAAATTGTCAGAAAAATAGACGAATTTGTTAATAATTCGTGGGCTTTAACGGCCTTATTCTATTGTAACTTTGATAGACTGAAAGTGAAACCATGGTGGTGTAGATTGATAGTTTATATCTCTAGAAAAAGAAAAGACCCGGCTTTTTTCTTTATTTCAGAATTGAGGTTATCTACCCGAATAACTAGTTTCCTCATGGAAGAAAAGATCTATACCATCGAGGATCTTCTAATCATCATAAAGGATACTCACAGTTCGAAGTGGAGGAGATTTGTCCAATCAGAAGAGTTGGCATATATAGATTTAATCGAGATCTATACAACCGTATACTATTTTCTTCATTCTTAAAGACAGACAGTCTCCGGGCGAATATGAAGCGCCTGGGTACAGGTGGAATGAAAGAGAATTTCGAATCCGCTTTATATACGAACAAAAAAGCTATAAGTCAGATCAAGTAAGTCAGAATATTCATTACAATATTCTCGGGACCTATCGTATATAAATAAATGAAAATATTGTATATAAATAAAGAAATTCGAAATAAAGAAATATATCTCTATCTTATACTTAGGAGACGAACAAGGAAGCTATAAGTCAGAATATTCATTGAAAGGGTCTCGGAGACCCAGGAAAACAGAAGATCAGAAAAAGAATGCTTAAGAGCATAAACACATGGATAAGGTCACACTAAGACGTTAATTTTGGATCCAAATTCGAGATTTTCCTTATACAGTTCTAGTAAATTAGTGTACACATTATTGAATAGAATAGATAAGAATTATATATTAATATATTAAAACAGTAATAATACTAAAATTTATTTGTCATCTTATTTATTTGGCATCTTTCTAAATTTCTTATGTTATAACTTTTATAACTAAGTCATCACTTTTTTATTAACCTTTTTGAAAAAGCTAAGATCTGGTGAATTGAAAATAATTTCTAATAAAAAGCTTTTTTATGGAACATACATATCAATATGCGTGGATCATA